ATTATGAAATTTATAAGACAAGAATWATRAAATTTATAAGACAAGAAAAGATAATAACTACTAATACGAATATAAAAAGGGTGGATTATCGTATATATATATTTCATGTAGAAACATGTAGAAAGATGAATTAGAAACATGTAGAAAGATGAATAGGTCCATTTATTTATATATTTATTGTATTTTATTAATTWAATATATAATTAATTTTCTTAAATTAATATATATTTCTTAAATTAATATATATTTCTTAAATTAATATATATTTCTTAAAACATATACTTATAGACTCCCTATCCCTATTAAGTATATATATACTCACTTAGGTATACTTAGTATAATATAACAATTATATATGAATTATAAGATATCTTTATAACAATATAAGGATAAGGTTCAAATATAAAACAATAAATATAACAATAAATAACAGGTACAAATATTAAATCGAGGTACCCATTCTATGATAACTCTCAACAGTCTCCCCTCCATTTTTGTGCCTTTAGTGGGCTTAGTATTTCCGGCAATTGCAATGGCTTCTTTATCTCTTTATGTTCAAAAAAACAAGATTTTTTAGATACAACAAGGACAAATCTTATATATATATATATATTTTTCAAGACTTACTTGGATCATAACACGGATATCTATTTAGTAAAATATGGTATAATATGCGGCTTCCTTCGGGCATAAGCTCTTATGTATGTGTAAACATGATAAATGAATTATAACTATTTTCAAATAGATCGGGATCGGGGAGAATTTCTGAAATGTAAAGTCAATATATCTATATGTATTAGGAAATCATATGAAAGGGATGTTATTATTTTAGTTTGGATCTAAGAAATTCGATGAATTATCCCTAAAGGTTCACATCATAATAGTGCTGGTTGATGAGAGTTACTTCGGAAACAAAAAAAAGTAAAAAAAAAATTATTTTTGTTATTCTCCCAATTCCAATAAAATGCAACTAGGTCTAGTTAGAGTATGAGTTGGCGATCAGAACGTATATGGGTAGAACTTATAGCGGGGTCTCGAAAAACAAGTAATTTCTGTTGGGCCTTTATTCTTTTTTTAGGTTCATTAGGGTTTTTATTGGTTGGAACGTCCAGTTATTTTGGTAGGAATTTTATATCTTTATTTCCTTCTCAGCAAATAATTTTTTTTCCACAAGGTATCGTGATGTCTTTCTATGGGATCGCAGGTCTTTTTATTAGCTCCTATTTGTGGTGCACAATTTCGTGGAATGTAGGTAGTGGTTATGATCGATTCGATATAAAAGAGGGCATAGTGTGTATTTTTCGTTGGGGATTTCCTGGAAAAAATCGTCGCATATTCCTCCGATTCCTTATGAAAGACATTCAGTCCATCAGAATAGAAATTAAAGAGGGTATTTATGCTCGTCGTGTCCTTTATATGGAAATAAAAGGACAAGGAGCCATTCCCTTGACTCGTACTGATGAGAATTTTACTCCACGAGAGATTGAGCAAAAAGCTGCTGAATTGGCCTATTTCTTGCGTGTACCAATTGAAGTATTTTGAAAAAAGGAACTGAAGAATGAATACTTTGCAAGAGATAAAAAACTCAAGAATCATCTTTTTTTCTATAGCATAACTTAACTGAAGTTTCTTCAGAACGCTTACTCGAGCCAAAGCAAACGTATATGAAACAATTCTAAAACTAAATTGTTTATGTCCACAATTTTTTTTATGCGTATGTAAATCCACTTAACTCAATTCAGTAACAAATCTAAATGATAGATTCATCATATATCAAAACAAAACATTTCATCATAAAGTAAAGTAAAGAATTTTTTTTTCTAAATATTTGATATTTTGATAGAACGGGAGTTCTTTCGTCTCGAAATCCGACTACTATTAATTTGAAGAGGGCTCTTTCTTATTCTATATTCTTTCTAAATTCAAGGACTAACCGCTGTACTGAATCACAAAAAAATCCGGAAATACATCGATGACTTGTAATAGAACTTATGCTTGATAGAAATATTAGTATCATATAGAGTCGACGAATGAGGTGCGTTCATTAAAAATTTTTAAATTCACAGACGAAAAAATGGCAAAAAAGAAAGTATTAATTTCCCTTCTATATCTTGCATCTATAGTATTTTTGCCTTGGTGGATCTCTCTCTCATTTAATAAAAGTCTGGAATCTTGGTTTACTAATTGGTGGAATACTAGGCAATCCGAAATTTTTTTGAATGATATTCAAGAAAAGAGTATTCTAAAAGAATTCATAGACTTAGAGGAACTCTTACGTTTGGACGAAATGATAAAGGAATACCCGGAAACACATTTACAAAAGCCTCGCATCGAAATCTACAAAGAAACGATCCAATTGATCAAGATGCACAACGAGGATCGCATCCATACAATTTTACACTTCTCGACAAATATAATCTGTTTCGGTATTCTAAGTGGTTATTCTATTCTAGGTAATGAAGAACTTGTTATTCTTAACTCTTGGTTTCAAGAATTCCTATACAACTTAAGCGACACAATAAAAGCTTTTTCTATTCTTTTATTAACTGATTTATGTATAGGATTCCATTCGCCCCACGGTTGGGAATTAATGATTGGCTCTGTCTACAAAGATTTTGGATTTGCTCATAATGATCAAATTATATCCGGTCTTGTTTCTACTTTTCCAGTCATTTTAGATACAATTTTTAAATATTGGATCTTTCGTTATTTAAATCGTGTATCTCCTTCACTTGTAGTGATTTATCATTCAATGAATGACTGAAAAGTGATCGAACGATCCAATTATAATATTTGTTACTTTGTACATAAGCAAAACATTCAAAATTGTACTTACTACCCATCCAAGGGATTCCTCCAATATTCCAGTAAAATTATTTATATTTAATATTTAAGTAAATAGCAAAATTATAGATAGGGAACTATACTAGCGACCTACCTAATTTTATTGTAGAAATTTTCGGGATCAATGATTGGACCATGCAAACTAAAAATACCTTTTCTTGGATAAAGAAAGAGATTACTCGATCCATTTCCGTATCGCTCATGATATATATACTAACCCAGGCACCCCTTTCAAATGCATATCCCATTTTTGCACAGCAGGGTTATGAAAATCCACGAGAAGCGACTGGCCGTATTGTATGTGCCAATTGCCATTTAGCTAATAAACCCGTGGATATCGAGGTTCCACAAGCGGTACTTCCTGATACTGTATTTGAAGCAGTTGTTCGAATTCCTTATGATCTGCAACTGAAACAAGTTCTTGCTAATGGTAAAAAAGGAGCTTTGAATGTCGGGGCTGTTCTTATTTTACCCGAGGGGTTTGAATTAGCCCCTCCCGATCGTATTTCGCCCGAGATTAAAGAAAAGATAGGAAATCTGTCTTTTCAGAGCTATCGTCCCACTAAAAAAAATATTCTTGTGATAGGTCCGGTTCCTGGTCAGAAATATAGTGAAATCACCTTTCCTATTCTTTCCCCGGACCCCGCTACTAAGAAAGATGTGCACTTCTTAAAATATCCCATATATGTAGGCGGGAACAGGGGAAGGGGTCAGATTTATCCCGACGGGAGCAAGAGTAACAATAATGTTTATAATGCTACAGCAGCAGGTATAGTAAGCAAAATAATACGAAAAGAAAAAGGGGGGTACGAAATAACCATAGCGGATGCATCGGATGGACGTCAAGTGGTTGATATTATCCCTCCAGGACCGGAACTTCTTGTTTCAGAGGGCGAATCCATCAAACTTGATCAACCATTAACGAGTAATCCTAATGTGGGTGGATTTGGTCAGGGAGATGCGGAAATAGTACTTCAAGATCCATTACGTGTCCAAGGTCTTTTGCTCTTCTTGGCATCTGTTATTTTGGCACAAATCTTTTTGGTTCTTAAAAAGAAACAGTTTGAGAAGGTTCAATTGTCCGAAATGAATTTCTAGATCTGCGGATTTATCAACATCAAGCTCTAAAAATAAACAAATTTTTGTTGGGAATTATGTATGATCAAAAAAATTTTGCTTATTTATATTCTTTATTCTACCGGATTTCGGGAATTACTTAATACCGCATTCCTGGTTATAGTATATTGTGAAGGCGACTGTTTTACTTAACTCTTCTTTATTTATTTGTTTTTTCAATCCAAATTGAAACGGTATGATATAGAATGAATCAATAGTTTTATATTTGACTAGAATCAAAACAAAAGATAAATAAGCGGAGAATAGAAACCAAAGTATAAATGAGAGGAACAAAGGATTTTAGGGGAGATTGTTCGTCTCCTAGTCCTTGACACAAGAAACGGAATTTTACCCAACCCTTTCTTGTGTCGAATTAATAAAGATTCTCGATCCCGTTCGTAAAAAATGGATATTTGTAGTTTTCATTTTTTTTTTTTTTTTTTATTTTTTTTTTTTATATAGGTTTATTTTATCATAACCCTTTTTTAGATTTCTTACGTAACATAGTGGTAGTGGACAAATAAATATAGGTCAATTTATTGAGCAATATAGAACTTCTTCAATTTCAACGAACTTATAAAAAAAAATTTCACTTTTATTAGATTAAATATTTATTAGATTAAATGGAATAAGGTTCTATTCTATTCTATTAGTATAGAAAGGGTTTGCATGATATCTGATTGATAGAAATATATTCTATTTATATATAATTGTGAGTCATCCAAAAAGGGTAAATCGAGTGATTCCTTCTTTGTTTTAAGTATTGACAGATACTATTGAGTAACAGATGTTCTGAATCAATTAACGAAGTTCATTTTTTAAAAACATCATCAGAAAAGGTGGAGGTTTTTGAAACATCTCTAAAAAAAAAATATTATGATTATTAAGAACTCAACGGGACTTACCCCCTCTTTCCTTGTCTGATTCGAGGGGGATCCCGTTGAGTTCTTATGCTTTCATGTCTACAACTCAGTTCATCCGATTATTACAGGGATGAACCTAATCCGGAATATGAACCATAAAAGAAAATACCGATTAAA